AAACAGTATAGAAATTCGGGAGAGGGTTAAAAATAAAGACATAAACGGCTGTGCTTGTTTGGGGGGTAAAAGCATTTATAAGTTGAGATTTTGGAGAAGTAGTGATTTTTTGGTAGGTTAAAAATCTGCCCGTATTTTTTATAATATTTTTTCACGGTTTAAAAAAAATATTAAATGGTTTTAATAAAAATAATTTCTTATAGGATTTCGGGTTTATAATATTAGTATAGAAAAGTGGTATTGGTTTTGGTAAAATTTAAAAAAATCGGGTAAAAAAATGTATTAACAACGGGATTTCTTTAGTAAAAAATAATGGAATTTTCAGCATTATGGAAGAATATGTCTAACAAGCATTAAGGAATGTATCCATATGGGGAAAAGTGCTAGACCAAGAATATAGCTCCACCTGGACTAAGGACCTACCCCGGAGAGGGGTGACGGTAACGGGCATATATGGGTGTCAGGTGAAAGGTACCCTTAAAAAAGGCAACCAGGGGTGGAACAGGCATACGTGATAAGAACATGAGGTGAAATGTACCAGTATAAAGGGTGCGACCAAAGGCCTTGGAAAGAGCAAGTAAGGCGGGGTGGTTCCGGACCATTGAGATGACCTTGAAGGTGTAACCAGCGGCCTTGGAAAGGACATAAACGGGAGGGGTTACAGTATATGGACGTGAAAAGCGGGACTGTATGCCTGAAGTGGAAGGATAGAGGGTTTCACGGGAAGGGTTAAATCACGGGACACCGGTTTGATGGGGATAGCCATGGTTACTAATAACGGACAACCTCTGTTAAATGGAACGACCAGAAAATGAGATGGAGAAAAATATGTTAATGAGCCAGTTTTATATATAAATAATTAAAGTCATATTCTAGTTTATTAGTCATGGGGCAAAACGATTAATGTATTATTATACATAGCGATATGAGGACCATATATGTAAAGAGTACATATAAGGCCGATTTTGGGATTAAATTTGTGGGGGGGGTAGGGGGGGGTCCTAGGAGAGTTATTTTTTATGGTTTTATTCGGATTGTGGTTTAATGGTAAATATTGGTTGGTTACTCTAAGGGAATTCCCGGCTTTGGCTTACAAGGACAAGGCTTTATAATTATTAAGCTATTAGAGCAGGCGAATTTTGAGATTTTGTTTTCTCCTAGGCCTAGGAGAGGGTTGGCCATGAAGAATGTAAAGTATAGGATTGAAGCTAGTTGGCCGATTTCTGTAAATGGGGGTTCGACTGGTTTGGTAGCGGCTCAGGTGATAATAAGGAATGTGGTTGTAAAGGTTCAGAATGTAAGTTGTATAAAGGGTCGAAATATTATGGAGCGGATATGGGAGGTGTGGGTAAAGGGAGTTGTAAAAAGGATAGCGATGGACATGATTAGGGCAATGGCACCGCCTAGTTTGTTTGGGATTGATCGGAGGATTCCGTAGGCGAATAGGAAGTATCATTCCGGTTTAATATGTTGGGGTGTAATTAATGGGTTGGCTTTTGAGAAGTTTTCTGGGTCATTTAAGATATTAGGGAAAAATGATAAGATTATAAATAGTATGGTGATTATTGTTGTTAGTATGAGAGCGTCTTTATATGAGTGATAGGGGTGGAATGGGATTTTATCGATGTCTGAGTTTGTTCCTAATGGGTTGCTTGAGCCTTCATTATGTAGTAGTAAAATGTGGATTGAAGATATAGAGATGATGGCGAATGGGAGGATGAAGTGTAGAGCGAAGAAGCGGGTTAGTGTTGGGTCATTGATTGCAAAACCGCCTCATAACCACGTGGTGAGGGTTGTCCCTAGATAGGGGATGGCGGTTAAAAGGTTTGTGATTACTGTTGCTGCTCAGAAGGATATTTGGCCCCATGGTAGGACATAGCCAAAGAAGGCTGTGGCTATTAGAATAATTAGAAGGGTAGTGCCTGAAATCCAGACTTCTTTATTAAGGTAGGAGCCATAGTAAAGTCCTCGTGCAATATGGATGTAGATGCAGATGAAAAATAGGGAGGCTCCGATGGCGTGTGTATTTTGTATAATTCAACCGTATGGTACGTCTCGAGAGATGTGAATAATGGATGAGAAGGCTAGGTTAATGTTGGCTGTATAGTGGATTGCTAGAAAGAAGCCAGTTATAATCTGGATTATTGAACAGGTAAGGAGCATAGATCCAAAATTTCATCAGGTTGAGATATTAGACCCTACAGGGAGGAGGTTGAATAGTATGAGTGTGTGTTGGTGAGACATGTTTTTGTAGTTGATGTACAACGGTGGTTTTTCGGGCCATAGGACTCAAGAGAGCGAAAACTATGTTTTTGGTAGAGTATTTGCTTTATTTAATTTTAACTATAGTGTTTTTTGGTGTTGTGGTTTTAAGTTTTTCTGTTGTACCTTATCAGGGTGTTATTTCTTTGATAGGGGTTTCCTTTTTTTGTTGTGTTTTTATGGTTGTAATGGGTTGTACTTATGCGGCTCTGGTGATATATATTGTATATTTAGGGGGGTTAGTTGTAGTTTTTGGTTATTGTGTTAGTGTGGAGAAGGGGGGGGAGGTTGTAGGGATTAGTGGGTTTTGGTATTTTTTTGTGTTTGTAGGTGTTGGCGTGGTAGTGTGTATTTTAGTGTTGGTTTTAGGGGGTGGTGGGCAAGGTTTATTGTCTTATTCTGGATGAGAGGATTGATTATGTTTGGAAGTGAATGGTTATGGTGTTTTTTATGATAAAGGAGGAGCAGGGTTGGTGGTGTGTGCTTGAGGCTTGATTGTGGCCTTGTTTTCTGTTTTAGTAATTTTGAGTTGGTCTCGTTTAGGCGGGCTCCGGCCTTTTAGGCTGGAGCGATGGTAATGGAGATAAATAGGGTAAGAGTGAAGGTGGTTATATAATTTTTGATTATGTTTTTTTGTTGTGTTGAGAGAAGGATTAGTTGGGTTAGTGTTTTTGATAGGCCCTGTGGACCGTAGTTTTCTAGGGCTCACAGATCTATTAGTTCTGTTGAAATTTGTTGGCTTGATTTTAGTATATTTATTGTTATAGTTCGATGTGGGATGTTGAAGAATGCCAGTTGGTTAAAGAAAAGGCTTAGGGTTTGTGGATTTTGGGGGTGGAGGGATGGGGTTATTTGTTTGAGGTCTTTTGATAGCGTAACTCCTAAGACTGTTATGATTAGTGCTATCAATTTTACTGTTTTTGGTATTGTTGTTATGGGTGAAGTTTGTAGGGTAGATAGTTTGGTAATGCTGCCGATAAGGATGGATGTGAGGGTAAGGCGTGTCAGGGGAGAGACAATGTTTTTGGTTTCTTTATAGAGGTTAATGTTGGTGTGTGAGGGTCCCGTTAGGATAAGTAGGATAATTTGCATACTGTAGGAGGCAGATAGGGTTGTTGCAATTAGTGTGATTAGTAGGGCCCATAGATTGGTGTAGGAGTTAGTTATGGTTTCGATGATGGCATCTTTCGAGTAGAAACCTGAGAGGAAGGGTATGCCTATTAGTGAGAGGCTGGCGATGATGGTAAATGATGAGGTTATTGGTGCAGTTTTTAGTAAATTGCCCATTATTCGAAGGTCTTGTTCGTTGTTTAGGCTGTGGATAAAGGAGCCTGAGCATAGGAAAAGGAGTGCTTTGAAAAAGGAGTGTATGGTTATGTGAAGGAAGGCAAGAAGGGGTTGATCTAGTCCTAGTATTGTTATTATTAGGCCTAGTTGGCTTGTAGTTGATAGAGCAATGATTTTTTTGATGTCATGTTGGGTGATTGCTGCTGCTGCAGCAAACAGGGTTGTTGTTGCTCCGATAATTAGACACATTATTTTTATAGTGTGATTGTTGCTGATAATGGGGTAGAGTCGAATTAATAGGAACACCCCTGCTACAACTATAGTACTGGAGTGGAGTAGAGCTGATACCGGGGTAGGGCCTTCTATTGCTGTTGGCAATCACGGATGAAGGCCGAATTGTGCGGATTTTCCTATTGCTGCTGCTATTAGTCCTAGTGTGGGGATGAGGCTAGCTACTTCATATTGAATTAGTAGTTCTTGTATGTTTACTGAGGAGAAGGTGATAAGTCAGACGGTTGTAAGGATGAGACCAATATCTCCAATTCGATTATAGATAATAGCTTGGAGGGCTGCCGTATTAGCGTCTGATCGTGCCCCTCACCATCCGATTAATAGAAAGGACATGATTCCTACTCCTTCTCAGCCGATAAAGAGTTGGTATATGTTGTTAGCTGTAATAATAACTATTATTGTGATTAAGAAGATAATTAAGTATTTAATGAATTTGCCAATGTTGGGGTCAGGGGATATATATCAAATAGAGAATTCTGTGATGGATCATGTGATGAATAAGGCTACTGGAATGAAGGTTAAGGATAGTGTATCTAGTGTAATAGTAATATTAATATTTTCTGTTGGGGTTGTGATTAGGGGTAGTAGTGTTATTGTTAGTTCGTTATTGTTGTTTAGTAGATTGTTGAGGGGGATTATGCTAGCCATGAATGTTAGTATTAGGGTATATTTAATATTGTTGAGATTGTGTTTATAAAGGGGTCGAATTGTGGAGGCAATAAGGGAAAAAAAGATGGTTAGAATGATGGTTGGTGAAGTTAAGCTCATATTCTATCACTTGGATTTGCACCAAGAATTTTGGCGCCTAAGACCAGTGGAGAACTTTTCTCCTTTGATAGAAGAGAGGGCTGGCATTTTACCAGGTTGAAGAGTTAGCAGGTCTTCTAAACCTCTCGGTGTGTGAGGGTGTCTATTTTCAGGGTCACAACTTGATATTTTTCTTAAATTACACACACCCTGATAACCAGTTCTGGTTTTATGGAGATTATTGCTAGGGGGATGATATGGAGAACTATTAATAGATGTTCTCGGGTGTGTGTTGGTTCTGTTTGACTGTTAAGCAGGGGGGATCCTATTTGTGTTGATAGGAATATATGTAGAGAGTAGGAGGTGGTAATTAGTATTGATAGGCCAAGTATGATGATGGTGGTGGGGCATCAGTTGAATAGGGCAGATATAATTAACAGTTCGCTTGTAAAGTTTATGGTGGGGGGTGTGGCGATGTTTATGAGGTTGACCAGTAGTCATCAGGTTGTAGCTATTGGAAGGATGTTGTGGAAACCTCGTGTAAGGATTAGAATTCGCGTATGTGTGCGTTCATAGGTTGTGTTGGCTAGGCAGAAGAGTGCTGATGAGGTGAAGCCGTGGGCGATTATTAGGGCTATGGCCCCTGAGAGGCCTCATGGTGTTTGAATAATGATCGCGGCTACTACTAGGCCTATATGGCTGATAGAGGAATAGGCAATTAAAGATTTTAGATCCGTTTGTTGTAGGCATGTGAGGTTGGCTAGAATGGCTCCCCATAGAGCTAGTACGAGGAATGGGAGAAATGCGTCTGTTTTTGTTGTAGGTAAGATTTGTATTATACGGATAATGCCGTATCCCCCCAGTTTTAGAAGGATTGCTGCTAGGACTATGGAGCCGGCAATGGGGGCTTCTACATGGGCTTTTGGGAGTCAAAGGTGAAGCCCGTAGATGGGTATTTTTGCTAGGAATGCGGTTAAACAGGCTATTCATAGTAGAAGATTGGTCCATTGATTAATGGGGTGAAGTAGTTGGATGAATAGGGTTGGGGTGTTTGTTGAGTTATTGATGAAGATAGTTGCTATGAGTAAGGGTAAGGAGGTTGTTAGTGTATATAATATAAAGTATGTTCCTGCGGTCAGTCGCTCTGTTTGTTGTCCTCACCGTGTAATGATTATTAGAGTGGGAATTAGGGTAGCTTCAAATATAATATATATTAAGGTTAGGTTGGAGGCTATGAATGTTATTGAAATAAATAGTTGTAGTAGGGTTAGTGTTGCTAGAAATGTTCGTTGTCGTTGTATGGGTTCTTTAGTTATTGTGTGTTGACTAGCAATTGTCATTAGTGGGAGAAGTCAGTAGGAGAGTGAGAGAAGAGGTGCTGAGATTGTATCTAGGCTTAATAGCGTGTTTGATTTAGGCTCTAGTAGAGTTAAGCTTAGTAGTGCTAGTGTGAATATGTAAGAGGTTGTTGCCGGGTACAATATTTTAGGCTTTAAGATGAGGATTGTTGGAATTAGTATTGCTGTTATAGTTAGGGTTTTTAGCATTATAGTAGGTTTAGGTTTTTTAGGAAGTCGTTTCCGTGGGTTCGCGTGATTGCAACAACTAGGCTAAGGCCTACTGCGGCCCCACAGACAGAGATGGTGAGTAGGATAATGGGTATTGGGGTTTGTGAGAGAGTTAATGATGTTGAGGTATATATAACTAATAGTATAAATAGAAGAAGTATTATTGTTTCGATGCATATGAGTGCTAGTATAAGGTGTTTATGCTGTATAGATAGACTGAGGATAGTAGTTATAAAGGCTATAGCTATGATAGTTTTGATTAGTTCCATTATTGGGGCTTAATGGTTAAGTTCTTTTGAGTCGAAATCAAATGTCTAATTAGACTACCCCAACACTCTGTTCATTCTAGTCCGCCTTGGAGTCATTCGTATACAAGACCTAAGGTTAGGGTAATTAGGAGGGTGGTAGCTATTGTTGTGGTGGTTGTTTGGTTTGTGCTAATGCTTCAGGGGATTGGTAGGAGTAGAATAATTTCTAGATCAAATAGGATGAATAAGATTGCAACTAGGAAGAATTGGATAGAGATGGGAGAACGTGCGTTTCCTAGTGGGTCAAATCCACATTCGTAGGGGGAGAGCTTGTTAATATCTGGTTTTGTTGGTATCAGGGTATTAATAATATATAGAAGGGTTGCTGTTATTATGGCTATAATAATAAGGAGTGTGAGGCTAATTATTTCTTCCCGTGGGGGTCCTTATGCTTGGAAGGCATTTGTACTTGTATACTAAAGAAATATGAGCCTCATCAGTATACTGAGACGTATAGGAACAGTCAGACGATATCTACGAAGTGTCAGTATCAGATTGCGGCTTCGTATCCAAAGTGGTGAGTTGTTGTGAAGTGAGATTGAATAAGGCGTATTAGGCAGACTATTAGGAAGGAAGTTCCGATTATTACGTGGAGGCCGTGAAACCCTGTGGCTACAAAAAATAGTGATCCGTATACGCTGTCTGAGATTGTGAATGGTGTTTCTATATATTCTGACACCTGAAGGGCTGTAAAATAGATACCCAGGATAATGGTAATTATTAATGCATATACTGCTTCTTTTTTATTGCCTTTTATTATGGTGTGGTGTGATCATGTAATGGTTGCTCCGGATGAAAGTAGAACTGCAGTGTTTAGCAGTGGTACGTCTATTGGGTTTAGTGGACTAATTCCGGCTGGGGGTCACTCTGCGCCTAGTTCTGGTGTGGGTACGAGGCTGACGTGATATAGAGTTCAAAAGAACCCCAGGAAGAAGAACACCTCTGACGTGATGAAAAGGATTATTCCGTATCGTATGTTTTTTTGTACGCCCAAAGTGTGGTGTCCTTGGTAGGTACCTTCTCGGACCACATCTCGCCATCATTGTATTAGGGTGAGTGTAAGGGTTAGAAGTCCTAGTTTTAGTACTAGTGTTGTGGCTGTGTGGAATCATAAGGCTAGCCCTGAGGCTAGAAGTAGTGAGCCTGCTGCTCCGGTCAGAGGTCATGGGCTTGGATCAACTATGTGATATTGGTGTAGTTGGTGGGTCATTATGTATTTTCTTGTAAATAAAGGATGACTAGGAGGACAAAGACGTAAGCCTGGATGCAGGCTACTGCTAGTTCTAGGAGTGTGAGCAGGAATAGTAGGATTAGTGCTAGTGAGCTGATAGAGACGTAGGTATTGATAAGGTTAATAGTAGCAGAGCTTACTATTATTATAAGGAGGTGGCCGGCAGTAATGTTGGCTGTGAGTCGCACTCCTAGTGCGATAGGTCGTATTAGTAGGCTAACTGTTTCAATTAAGATTATAAACGGAATTAATGGGGTTGGGGAGCCTTCGGGAAGAAGGTGGGCTAGTGTTAGGGATAACTTATTTTTTAAGCCGGTGATGATAGTGGCTAGTCATAAGGGGAGGGCTAGGGCTATGTTCATTGATAGTTGTGATGTTGATGTAAAGGTATATGGTAACAGGCTGAGCAGGTTGGATAATAGAATTATAAGGATTAGGCCTGCTATTAGGCGGGATCATTTTTGTCCTTTTAGGGTGAGCTGGCTTGTTATGTTAATTATAAATATTTTTAGTAATAAGGTGGTGGCGGTTGTCATGCGATTTCCTAGGAGTTTAGGTTTGTGGTAGATTAAGAAGAGGGGGATTAGTATGGATAGGGGTGCTGTGGGAATAAGAAGGAGTTCTGGGCTTGTAAACTGTTGAAATATATTTATGTTCATGGCAGGGGCAGTGCTGTTGATTTAGTTTTAAATGGGGGTAATGTTGTTGGTTTAGTAGCTAGTGTGAAGGTTTTAATTTTTAATGTAATTAGGACAAGAATCAGTCAGGCTCATAGGTAAATTATAAGAGTATATACAATGTCTAGTTGTGGCATTCACTAAGGAAATGGTTTCCTTCTTCAACTTAAAAGGCTGATGCTATGTAAGCTTCTTAGTGATTGCCCTGATACTAGTCATTGTTCGAAGTGATGTAGGGGGATAGCCTCTGCTGCGATTGGCATAAAGCTGTGGTTGGCACCACAGATCTCTGAGCATTGACCGAAAAAGATACCAGTTCGAGATGTTGCTAGTGGAATTTGGTTTAATCGTCCTGGTACGGCGTCTACTTTAATACCCAGAGATGGGATTGTTCATGAGTGAAGGACATCTTCTGCGGTTACTACGATTCGGGTTTGTAGGCCTGCCGGTATTACTATGCGGTGATCAACTTCAAGTAGTCGAGGTGAGCCTTTGGGGAGGTCATGTGTTTGAAGCATATAGGAGTCATATGAGATGTGGGTTTCATCTGAATATTCGTAGTTTCAGTATCATTGATGGCCAGTAGTTTTAATTGTGAGGTATGGGTCAAACACCTCTTCTATTAAGTATAGGGACCGTACTGATGGGAGGGCTGTTAGGATAAGGATTATAATTGGAGCGGCTGTTCATGCGGCTTCTAGTTGTTCTACTTCTTCTGATGGGTCGTTATGGGTTAGGGCTGTTGTGGTTGCAGTAATAGTGAATGTTAGGATTACCAGGGTTATTAGGCACGTAAGGAGAAGGACATGGTCGTGTAGGAACAGTACTTCTTCTATTGTGGGGCCTAGGGCTTCTTGTAGTGATAGTTGGGCTGCGTGGGGCATTGAGAATCACAGATGTTGTGATTTGACTATGACAAAGTCATGTAATATGTTTACTAGATTCTCGGGAGGAAAGCATAAGTGTGCGATTAACTTGAAATTAATAGGTGGCAGTTAAACCCTGTCTCTTCTCGGGTCAGGGTCATTGTATGTATGAGATATATTCCCGGATTGGGGCGTATGTGTTGTTGGGTATGAAGGTAGGTTCGGTATGGGTGTGGTGTGGCGGTGGTGTCCCATATAGTCATTCAATGTGGGTTTTTTTTCCTAGCTGAGGTAAGGGTTCACGTTTATGTGTTAGTGCTTCTCATACAATAAATAGGGATATAAGGACTGCGACCATAGAGATTGTTGAGCCAATTGATGAAATAGTGTTTCATAGGGTGAAGGCGTCTGGAAAATCTGAGTATCGTCGTGGTATACCAGATAACCCTAAAAAGTGTTGTGGGAAAAATGTTATATTAACGCCTAGAAACATAACTCAAAATTGGGTTTTAGTCATAGTCTGATTAAGGGAGTATCCTGTAAATAGTGGGAATCAGTGGGTGAGGCCGCCCATAATGGCGAATACTGCTCCTATAGATAACACATAGTGGAAGTGTGCTACGACGTAGTAGGTATCATGAAGTACGATATCTAGGGATGAGTTTGCTAAAATAATTCCGGTTATACCGCCCACAGTAAACAGGAAGATAAAGCCCAGGGCTCAGTAGATCGGGGTTTGTCATTTAATGTGTCCACCGGTGAGGGTGGCTAGTCAGCCAAAGACTTTGATCCCTGTTGGGATTGCAATAATTATTGTGGCTGCTGTGAAGTAGGCGCGGCTATCGATATCTAAGCCGACAGTGAATATGTGGTGGGCTCAGACCACGAACCCCAGGATTGCGATGGATATCATTGCCCAGATTATGCTGGTGTATCCAAATGTGTTTTTTTTTCCTGTGTAGAAGGTAATAATACTAGAAATAATACCAAAGCCGGGTAGGATTAAGATGTAGACTTCTGGGTGACCAAAGAATCAGAATAGGTGTTGAAATAGGACGGGGTCCCCTCCTCCGCACGGGTCAAAGAAGGTCGTGTTTAAGTTTCGATCTGTTAGGAGCATGGTGATTGCTGCTGCGAGCACTGGTAGTGCTAGAAGTAGTATAATTGCGGTGATTATAACAGATCAGACAAAAAGGGGGATATTAAATATTGGTATTGATTTGGGTTTTATGTTGATGCATGTGGTGATAAAGTTAATTGCTCCAAGAATAGACGATGCTCCGGCTAAGTGGAGAGAGAAGATGGCCAAGTCTACTGATGGGCCTGAGTGTACGAGATTTCCGGAGAGTGGGGGATAGACAGTTCAGCCTGTTCCTGCGCCTGCTTCTACATAAGAGGAGGATAGTAGTAGAAGGAGTGCTGGGGGAAGAAGCCAAAAGCTCATGTTGTTTATTCGAGGGAAGGCTATGTCTGGAGTTCCGATTATTAATGGGATTAGTCAGTTTCCGAAGCCTCCAATTATGATGGGTATAACTATAAAGAAGATTATAATAAATGCGTGGGCGGTTACTAAGACATTATAGACTTGGTCGCTGCCGAACAGGGACCCGGGCTGAGTTAGTTCTATGCGTATTAGAATGCTAAGGCAGGCTCCGATAAGGCCGGCTCAGGCTCCGAATATGAGGTATAGGGTTCCGATGTCTTTGTGGTTTGTTGAAAATAGTCAACGGGTAATATACACGGGTAGTATGGCTGATTAAAGCGGTAAACTGTAAATTTACACATAGATATAATCTTGCTACCAAGCCCCGAGGTGTCATCATGTCAGACTGCAAATCTGAAGTCGGCCTTCGCCCGGGGCTTCTCCGTTTTTTCCCCCCCCCCAAAAACGGAGAAGGTAGGTTAAAGTCCGCCGGTTTGGACGGCTAACTGTTAATTAGTTTTTTGTAGGATCAAGGCCTGCTAATCTAGGGAGCTTTAGTTTAGTTAAAATGCCTGTGTTGCAATCAGTGGATGTGGTGAATACTGCAAGCTCTGCAGAAACTAAAGTAGTGCTTTATTTGGGGCTTTGAAGGCTCCTAGTTTGAATATAACTTAAGTTTCTATATGTTGGGTGATAGGGGTAATAGTAGTACTATTATGGTTGCTAGTGTGGTTGAGAATTGGGGGGGCATTTTGTGTGTTATTCGTCATTTTATTTGTGTGGTGGATGAATGGGGAGGTATTGTTATAGTTAGAATGTATGTGAGTCGTATATAGACGTATAGGCTTGGTAGGGAGGATATAGCTATGAGGGTGGCTTCTGTGGTTATATTGAAGGTAGTTATTTTGTTTAGAATAAGTCATTTTGGTATAAAGCCTGTAAGGGGGGGAAGACCGGTTAGTGATAGGATGGTTGCTAGTATGATTAATATTAGGTGGGGGGAGGTGGTTCATATGGTTCCTATGTCTTTAATGGTTGTTGTTGATGATGTGTTAAGGATAAGGAAGATAGGGATAGTGGTTATTGTATAGACTAGGAAGGTTAAGGTGGAGATGTTTGGTGCTATGGTAATGGTTGCAAGAATTCATCCTGTGTGGGTGATTGATGAAAAGGCTATTAGTTTTCGTAGTTGAGTTTGGTTAAGTCCTCCCAGTCCGCCGATTAGGATGGACAGGATTGCTGACGAGTTAAGGATTGTTAGGTTGGTGTTGTTGTGGTTTATTATAAGGATAGTGAGGGGGGCAATTTTCTGTCAAGTAAGGATTGTTAGGGTTGTTAGTGTTGTAGCCCCCTGTGCTACTTCTGGCAGTCAGAAGTGAAACGGTGCTGCGGCTATTTTTATTATTAGTGCTAGTGTAATGATTTTTATGGTCGTGGTTTCTGTTGTGAGACAGATTTCTCAGTTTGAGGTATTTAGTGCATTTATGGTTGTCGCGAATAGGATGGTTATGGAGGCTAGGGTTTGTGTTAGAAAGTATTTTGTTGTTGCTTCTGTTGCTCGGGGGTGGTGTGGTTTTGAGATAATTGGTATTATAGATAAAGTGTTAATCTCTATACAGGCTCAGGCCATTAGTCAGTGTGTTGTTGTAGTAATTAGGGTGGTGCTTATGATGATGCTTATTGTGATGACTATTAGGGATACTGGGTTAATTAGTAGAGGCCTTAGTGGGCATTTTCGGGGTATGGGCCCGATAGCTTAATTAGCTGACTTTACTTAGAGAGTATTATAGGGTAGTATTAGAAGTTTTGAGCTTCTAGGTCCAAGTTCGAGTCTTGGCTTTCTAGTATTAAGGAGATGATTTGAACACCTGTGTTTAGGTTTTAAGCCTTTTGCATGGCCGTGCTTTGCTACCTTAATGTATAGAAATTCGGGAGAGGGTTAAAAATAAAGACATAAACGGCTGTGCTTGTTTGGGGGGTAAAAGCATTTATAAGTTGAGATTTTGGAGAAGTAGTGATTTTTTGGTAGGTTAAAAATCTGCCCGTATTTTTTATAATATTTTTTCACGGTTTAAAAAAAATATTAAATGGTTTTAATAAAAATAATTTCTTATAGGATTTCGGGTTTATAATATTAGTATAGAAAAGTGGTATTGGTTTTGGTAAAATTTAAAAAAATCGGGTAAAAAAATGTATTAACAACGGGATTTCTTTAGTAAAAAATAATGGAATTTTCAGCATTATGGAAGAATATGTCTAACAAGCATTAAGGAATGTATCCATATGGGGAAAAGTGCTAGACCAAGAATATAGCTCCACCTGGACTAAGGACCTACCCCGGAGAGGGGTGACGGTAACGGGCATATATGGGTGTCAGGTGAAAGGTACCCTTAAAAAAGGCAACCAGGGGTGGAACAGGCATACGTGATAAGAACATGAGGTGAAATGTACCAGTATAAAGGGTGCGACCAAAGGCCTTGGAAAGAGCAAGTAAGGCGGGGTGGTTCCGGACCATTGAGATGACCTTGAAGGTGTAACCAGCGGCCTTGGAAAGGACATAAACGGGAGGGGTTACAGTATATGGACGTGAAAAGCGGGACTGTATGCCTGAAGTGGAAGGATAGAGGGTTTCACGGGAAGGGTTAAATCACGGGACACCGGTTTGATGGGGATAGCCATGGTTACTAATAACGGACAACCTCTGTTAAATGGAACGACCAGAAAATGAGATGGAGAAAAATATGTTAATGAGCCAGTTTTATATATAAATAATTAAAGTCATATTCTAGTTTATTAGTCATGGGGCAAAACGATTAATGTATTATTATACATAGCGATATGAGGACCATATATGTAAAGAGTACATATAAGGCCGATTTTGGGATTAAATTTGTGGGGGGGTTAGGGGGGGGTCCTAGGAGAGTTATTTTTTATGGTTTTATTCGGATTGTGGTTTAATGGTAAATATTGGTTGGTTACTCTAAGGGAATTCCCGGCTTGTTGTTCAGAGAGTAGTGGGGTTTAGTGGTCCCGTGTCTACTCTATCAAGGTAGTCCTTATTTTCAGGCACACTTCCATTGTGGGGGGGTACCGCAGAATGTTGTTGTTGTAAATAGATTGAGTACGCATATGGCTATAGTGAGGGGTAGGTATTGTTTTCATAGTAGGTGTATAAGTTGGTCGTATCGGAATCGAGGGTATGAGGCGCGGATTCATAAGAACAGGATTGTTAAGACTATTGTCTTTATTATTAGGTTGGTTGTGAATAATTCTGGGTTGGTGGTTCCTGGGTTTATAAATATTATGACAGAAATGGTGTTTATTAGTAGAATGTTGGTGTATTCGGCTAGGAAGAGAAGGGCAAAGGGTCCGGCTGAGAATTCTAAGTTGAACCCTGAGACTAGTTCTGACTCTCCTTCTGTTAGGTCAAAAGGGGATCGATTGGTTTCTGCCAGGGTAGAGGTGAATCATATTATGGCTAATGGTCAAGATGCGAATAGGAGTCAGGAGTGTTCTTGTACTTCTGTGAAGGAAGATAGGGAGTAGCTGCCTGAAATGATAGCTATGGAGATGATAATCAACCCTAGTGTTACTTCATAGGAGATAATCTGAGCGACTGCCCGTATTGCTCCCATGAGGGGGTATTTTGAGTTTGATGATCAGCCGGATCATAGGATAGCGTACGTGAATATACCTGATATGGCTATAATGAATAGTAGACCAAGATTTATGTTGGTTAGTGCATTGGGTATAGGGATTGGTGCTCAGGAGATTAGGGATAGTGAGAGTGCTATGATTGGGGATAGTGTAAATAGGATTGGTGATGAGAGGGTTGGTTTTGTTGTTTCTTTTGTAATTAGTTTTAGGCCGTCTGCGATGGGCTGGAGTAGGCCTATGGGGCCTACTAAGTTAGGGCCTTTTCGTAGTTGTATATACCCTACTAGTTTTCGTTCTAGTAGGGTGAGGAATGCGACTGCGATGAGGATGGGTAGGATGTAGAGTAGGGGGTTTATGATGTTAAGCAGGGTTGAAATTATTAAGGTACGGTAGTCCTTAATTTAACCTTATCTGGGTTTAGAGAGTGTGGTTCGTTATTAATAGTGTTATATTTTGTGGTTAAAGCGTGTGTGTGACATTGGCTTTGCTGTACCGGTCCTTTCGTACTGGGTGAAGTATTACATAGATAGAAACCGACCTGGATTACTCCGGTCTGAACTCAGATCACGTAGGACTATTAATCGTTGAACAAACGAACCTTTAGTAACGGATGCATTACTGGGATGTCCTGATCCAACATCGAGGTCGTAAACCTTCTTTTTGATATGGGCTCTTAAAGAAGATAGCGCTGTTATCCCTGGAGTAACTTATTTCAATTATCAGCTATGCTGGGTCTATTATTGGCTTGTTTGCCTTGTTTTATGAGTGGTCATATGTTGGAAGTTCTTTTTTATTCCAAGGTCGCCCCAACCGAAAGTAACCATTATTAGGTTTAATGGGTTTGTTAAAGCTTCACAGGGTCTTCTGGTCTTATGTTAGTATCTTAGCTTTTGTACTAGGAGATCAGTTTTATTGATTTGTTATAAGAGACAGTTGGGCTCTCATTTTGCCTTTCATACAGGTCTACAATTAATAGACAAATGATTATGCTACCTTTGCACGGTTAGGATACCGCGGCCGTTTAATTATTCACTGGGCAGGCGTCGCCTTTAATACTTGTTTAGCTAAAGGTTATGTTTTTGTTAAACAGTTGGAGTCCTTGGTTGCCGAGTTCCTTTTATAACAGTTAATCTTTCTTTTTAACGCTCCTGTGTCGGGGCTACAGTTGGTTTGGGGTGTGCATGGGTTTGTTTGTTCCCTTTGTGGTCTGTTAATTGCTAGTAGTTTTTCTATTTCTAGTGGAAGGGTGCGTAAAAGAGATGTATTCTTATTATTAGTTTTAGCATAATGATATTTACTTGTGTAGATTCACCCTTAGTTAATTTGAAGTTTTTGATTGGTGTTGGGTTTGTTTAAGTTAATTCTTTGACGATATTTTTTTGGGTGGCTGCTTGAGGGCCTACGGGTTGTAGGTAGGTGTGATTTCTTGCAAATTCAGGTTGTATCCTGTATCAATAGAGCTGTACCTCTGTTGATTATCTTTAGATGGTTTATTAGTTAAAATGTTCTTTCTAAAGCAGAACTTAGATTCTATTTTGGGTAGCCAGCTATCTCCGAGTTCGGTAGGCGTTTCACCGCTATTTTTAAGTCTTCCCACTATTTTGCTACATAGAAGGGTGTGTCCGTTAGACTGCTCAAAAATAGCTCACTCGGTTTCGGGGTAAGGGGCTGTGATTCTTCTTGTCCTATATTCTTGCTAAACCATGATGCAAAAGGTACAAGGGTTAATCTTTGCTATTTATTGCTTGTATTGGTTCCCTTGCGGTACTTTATTGTGACTTGTGACTGTTCGATCGCATCTACTGAGTGTGGCAAATGGTTTGTTTGTTTGGTAGTATATATTTGTGTTTCGTTGTTTAGTCAGCTCAAAAAGATTAATGTTAATGTCGTTCGAGTGTAGGTCGAGTGCTTTGTGTAAGCTACTTTTTGTTTCTAGGTACACTTTCCAGTACACCTACCATGTTACGACTTGCCCTGGTTGATTTTTTAAGTTGGTTTATTAAAGTTTGATATTGTGGTGGCAGGGATGACGGGCGGTGTGTGCGCACTTCATTGCGTTATGTTCAGTTAGGTATTTTGTTCTTATCTTACTGCTAAATCCGCCTTTGAACACCGATTTCACAGTGTTGTTCGTATTCTTGGTTTGAGAATGTAGCCCATCTTGGTCCTCTTCATAAGTTACACCTCGACCTGTCGTTTTAGTGTGTTACTATTTAGCTCACTTTATTTCTTTTACAAGGTAAGCTGGCGACGGCGGTATATAGACTGTTGGGCAAGAAGTGGTTGGGTTAATCGTGGATTGTCGGTTATTAGACAGGCTCCTCTAGGCTGGGGTGAAGTACCGTCAAGTCTTTTAAGTTTTAAGTATTACTCGTAGTTGTTTGGCGAACAATTCGTAGTTTGATTGTGTGTTATAGCTAGGCATAGTAGGGTATCTAATCTTAGTTTGTATCCTAGCTTTCATGAGTCAAAATTGTATGGTGTTAGGGGCGGTGTTTAGTGTAACTTATGGCTTTCTACAGCCCAGTGTGGTTTTTACCCTAGGTTTAGAAACTATTAGTTTTAGTCATTTTTACGCCGTTAAAATTATCTTGGGCCTATCGTGTAACCGCGGTCGCTGGCACGAGATTAACCGGCCCTGTATCCATTTTGCTTGGTCAAGTTTTCACTTATAGCCTAATATTAATTACTGCTGTTACCCGTGGGGGTGTGGCTGTTGCTTGGCGTTGTGGTCAGTAGACTGATGCCGGCTCTAGATTGTTATGGCTGTTTCACCGTTGCGGTGAGGCTCGCATGTATAAACAAATGGTTTTTAGGTAATGTGAGGTTTAAGACCAAGACCTTTGTGTAGGGGTGGTACCATCTTAGCATTTTCAGTGCTATACTTTAAGTTTAAGCTACAGTCAAC